CGTTATATATGATAGGGATAAAAATATGGATAGTTGGGGCGATAGTGATAATTCCAGTTCTAATAATATGGATATGGATACTTTTTTCGATGTCAGGGACATTCGGAGTTTCATCTCTGATGACATCTTTTTAGTTAGAGATCATAATGGTAACAGTTATTCAATATATTTTAATATTGAAAATTTTATTTTCGAGATTGACAACGACCGCTCTTTTATGAATGAACTAGAAAGTGCCTTTTATAGTTATCTGAATAATGGTTCTCAAAGTGACAATCACTACTACGATCGTTATATGTATGATACTCAATATAGTTGGAATAATCACATTTTTAATTGCATTGATAGTTATCTTCGTTCTGAAATCAGTATTGATAATTACATTTCAGGCGGTAGCGACAATTACAGCGACAGTTACATGTATAGTTACATTTGTAATGAAAGTGTAAATAGTAGTGACAACGAGAGTTCCAGTATAAGAATTAGCACAAATAGAAGTGATTTCAATATGAGAAGAAGATATAATGATCTCGATATAAATAAAAAATACAGGCATTTGTGGGTTCAATGCGAAAGTTGTTATGGGTTAAATTATAAGAAATTTTTTAAGTCAAAACTAAATGTTTGTGAACAATGCGGATATCATTTGAAAATGAGCAGTTCAGATAGAATCGAGCTTTCGGTTGATCCGGGTACTTGGGATCCTATGAATGAAGACATGGTTTCCATGGACCCCATTGAATTTCATTCAGAAGAGGAACCTTATAAAGATCGTATCAATTCTTATCAAAGAAAAACAGGGTTAACTGAGGCTATTCAAACAGGCATAGGTCAACTAAATGGTATTCCCATAGCTATTGGGGTTATGGATTTTCAGTTCATGGGGGGCAGTATGGGATCCGTAGTAGGCGAGAAAATTACCCGTTTGATCGAGCATGCGAGTCGTAAAGCTCTCCCTCTTATTATAGTTTGTGCTTCGGGAGGAGCGCGCATGCAAGAAGGAAGTTTGAGCTTGATGCAAATGGCTAAAATATCTTCCGCTTCATATAATTATCAATCAAATAAAAAGTTATTCTATGTATCAATCCTTACATCTCCTACAACCGGTGGGGTGACTGCAAGTTTTGGTATGTTGGGAGATATCATTATTGCTGAACCTAATGCCTACATTGCATTTGCGGGTAAACGAGTAATTGAACAAACATTGAATAAGACAGTACCTGATGGTTCCCAGGCGGCTGAGTATTTATTCCATAAGGGCTTATTGGACTCAATCGTACCACGTAATCTTTTAAAAAGTGTTCTGGGTGAGTTATTTCAGCTTCACGGTTTCTTTCCCTTAAATAAAAATTCAATCAAGTAGAGCATTCAATTAAGTTATTTTATTTGGGGCAAAAAAGAAGTATTTTAGTTATTGGTAAAGAAAAAAAGAGGAGTTCATTTTCATTACGGGCATAAAATAAATTTATATTGTAAGAAGAATCAGAAGTTCCGGATACTTTTTTCCCCCCAGATCTCTATTTTATACCTATAATAGGTGCTATATTCCTGATTAGGAATCAGGAAGTTTCGATCAACAGGACAAAAGAATGCATTTTTTTTTATGAAGAATAAAGAATTGAATCTTATCCTCTTACGTATTATAGAGATAGAAAAAATAGAGATAGAAAAAAAAAAAATAGATAAAATTATAGAATAAAAATTGTGCATATTTCGATATCTACCGCGAGAACTCATATTTAGTTCTACATTCCTTGCACTTATTATTCTATACTTATAATAGATATACTTATCATAAGATATCTTTATAACAGGTACAAATTTTAAATCGAGGTATCCATTCTATGACAACTTTTGATTTACCCTCCATTTTTGTGCCTTTAGTGGGCCTAGTTTTCCCGGCAATTGCAATGGCTTCTTTATTTCTTCATGTTCAAAAAAATAAGATTGTCTAGATCCCTATGAAGCAGACGCTTTTATATCTAACCAATTTGATGAATTATTTCTAATGGTTCACATCATAATAGTGCTAGTTGATGAGAGTTACTTCGGGAACAAAAAAAGTAAAGTAAAATTCATTTGGGTTATTCTCTCAATTCCAATAAAATGCAACTTTATTTAGTATGAACTGGCGCTCAGAACGTATATGGATAGAATTTATAACGGGGTCTCGAAAAACAAGTAATTTCTGCTGGGCCTGTATCCTTCTTTTAGGTTCACTAGGGTTCTTATTGGTTGGAACTTCTAGTTATCTTGGTAGGAATCTGATATCCTTATTCCCGTCTCAGGAAATCCTATTTTTTCCACAAGGCATCGTTATGTCTTTCTATGGGATCGCGGGTCTGTTCATTAGCTCCTATTTGTGGTGCACAATTTCGTGTAATGTAGGTAGTGGTTATGACCGATTCGATCGAAAAGAAGGAATAGTGTGTATTTTTCGTTGGGGATTTCCTGGAATAAATCGTCGTATCTTCCTTCGATTCCTTATGAGGGATGTACAGTCGATTAGAATCGAAATTAAAGAAGGTCTTTTTCCTCGTCGTGTCCTTTATATGGAAATCAGAGGCCAGGGAGCCATTCCCTTGACTCGTACTGATGAGAACTTGACTCCACGAGAAATGGAAAAAAAAGCAGCTGAATTAGCCTATTTCTTGCGCGTACCAATTGAAGTATTTTGAAATGAGAAGAATTAATGCTTTGTTAGCATGGGGGAGGGGACTAAGGAATCCTAATTTTATAGAACTTAACTTCCGTTTTTTCAGAACACTCATTCGAGCAAAAGCCAATGTATATGGAATACATATATGGAATACACAGAAAAAACTTTCTTTTGTGTAAACAAAACAAACTAAATTATTTCAGACTAGTAACAAGTCTAAGAAGTATGGGTTCTTCACATATCTCAGAACATTTCAGAATATAATATAGAATTCGTCTTTTTTTGGGGCCCACTATTTTTTTTTGAATTGGTAGGTTAGATACGGATGGATTCTATATTGTAAATAACCCCTATTTTTTTTGTCAAGCTATTTTTCTTTTTATACGCCTTTTTCCTGCTTGATCATCAAATCAATGATTGGATCCCTTAATAACTATAAATATCCAAACTTTCTCAGGTTTTGCTACTCATTTTCGATTTCGACATTATATCCATTTTTTCATAATTTCCCTCAATTATTCCTGGGCTGTAGGTAGCCCTTCGAAATAATGGATATAACAAAGGCGGCTGTTTCGAACATTCATCGAAAAGATGCAATTGTTTCAAATTTGACTAATAGAAAGACCCGGAAATTTTTTTATTCATTCGAAGTAAACCTTTAGGTTCGATACCTTGTTATAGAAAACTCATGCTTCATAGAAATATTCGATCGGATAGAGTCGACGAAAGAGGTGGTTTCTTTAGTAATTTACAGATTAAAAATGCCACAAAAGAAAACATTAACTACCCTCACATATTTTGCATCTATTCTATTTTTACCCTCGTGGGTTTCTCTCTCATTAAAAAAAAATCTGGAATCCTGGTTTACAAATTGGTGGAATACTAGGCAACCTGAAACGTTTTTGAATGATATTAAAGAAAAGAATCTTCTAGAAAAATTCATAGAATTCGAAGAACTTTTCTTTTTGGACGAAATGATAAAGGAGTACCCGGAGACACATATACAAAAGCTCCGTATAGGAATCCACAAAGAAACGATACAATTGGTCAAGATGCACAATGAGGGTCATATTCATAGCATTTTGCACTTCTCGACAAATATAATATGTTTCGCTATTCTAAGTGGTTATTCTATTCTGGCTAATGAAGAACTTCTCGTTCTTAATTCTTTGGTGAAAGAATTTATCTACAACTTAAGTGACACAATAAAAGCTTTTTCTATTCTTTTATTAACTGATTTATGTATCGGATTCCATTCGCCTCATGGTTGGGAACTAATGATCGGCTCTATCTCCAAGGATTTTGGATTTGATCATAATGATCAAATTATATCTGGTCTTGTTTCCACTTTCCCAGTCATTCTAGATACACTTTTCAAATATTTGATTTTCCGTTATTTAAATCGCGTATCTCCGTCACTTGTAGTGATTTATCATTCAATGAATGACTAAAGACTGGTTCACCGATATTAATAAAATCATAATGTTTTTTACTTTGTTTGTACATACATAAACAAAGCATTAAAAATCTTACTCACCTTTTATATTTATACCCATCCCAGAGATTCTTCCTGTATTCCATTCCAGTCAAATTATTCCATTACAATAGCAGAATCGTGGATAGGGAACTATACTAGTAACCTACCTAATTTATTGTAGAAATTCTCGGGATCAACGATTGGACCATGCAAAAAAGAAATATCTTTTCTCGGATAAAGGAGCAGATGGCTCGATCCATTTCTGTATCGATCATGCTATATGTAATAACTTGGCCATCTACTTCATATGCATATCCCATTTTTGCGCAGCAGGGTTATGAAAATCCACGAGAGGCGACTGGGCGTATTGTCTGTGCCAATTGCCATTTAGCTAATAAGCCCGTAGATATTGAGGTTCCACAAGCGATACTTCCTGATACTGTATTTGAAGCAGTTGTAAGAATTCCTTATGATATGCAACTGAAACAGGTTCTTGCTAATGGTAAAAAAGGGGGTTTGAATGTAGGGGCTGTTCTTATTTTACCTGAGGGATTTGAATTAGCCCCCCCCGATCGTATTTCTCCCGAAATGAAAGAAAAGATGGGCAATCTTTCTTTTCAGAGTTATCGCCCCACAAAAAAAAATATTCTTGTGATAGGTCCTGTTCCAGGTCAGAAATATAGTGAAATTACCTTTCCTATTCTTTCCCCAGACCCCGCTATTCAAAAAGACGCTCACTTCTTAAAATATCCTATATATGTAGGCGGGAACAGAGGTAGGGGTCAGATTTATCCCGATGGGAGTAAGAGTAACAATACAGTCTATAATGCTACATCAGCAGGTATAGTAAGTAAAATCATACGT